AATAAGATGCCTGATAAAAGGAATATCTTGATAGGATATATTATACAAATAAAATTGTTCTTATTATATATTTTAGAATTAAACTAAAACCTAAGAAATCAAAATTCTTTATGCATCTTACAATAATATATAAAAAGATAAGCTAAGTAAGCTAATAGGTTCATACCCTATTTATAGAAGTTAAATCTTCTTCTTTTTAATTATATATATATATATATTAATATTAATATTAAGAACTTTAATTGTAATTAGATCTAATAATTGAATAAGAATATGAATTGGATTAGAAATGAACCTTATATTTTTTATTCCTTTACTTTATGAATATAATAATAAAAAATCATCACAATCAATAATAATTTATTTTTTAATTCAAAGAATTAGAAGATTAATTTTTTTATTTTCTATTATAATAAGACCAATAATTAAAATTAATTTTATAATAAATAATGAAATTTCAAATTTACTTATTAATATAAGAATTCTAATAAAATTAGGGTCACCTCCATTTCATAACTGATTACCTGAAATAATAAATAATTTAAATTGAAATAAAATATTATTATTAATAACTTGACAAAAACTAGCCCCAATATTTGTATTAAGAAATATAAAATTAACTTGATTAATTTATATATCTATTACTTTATGTGTTATTATTGGGGCTATTGGAGGTATTAATACAACATCATTACGAAAAATTATAGCATATTCTTCTATTAATCATATAGGATGAATAATAGCCATAATATCTAATCAATCAACATGATATTCATATTGAATTATTTACTCAATTATAGTTATTTTAATAGTATTATTTTTTAATTCTTATAATTCTTATACTATTAATCAATTAAATAATAAATTACCCACTATAATAGAAAAATATATTTATTCATCCCTAATATTAAGTATAGGAGGACTACCTCCTTTCATAGGATTTTTAACAAAATGAATAGTAATTCAATCTATAATTAATTATAAATTAATATTAATAATTATATTGATAATATCAATAATTACACTGTTCTATTATATACGTATAATTAGATCATTCATATTAATATATTCATTAAATAATAAATGATTTGTCATATATAATAATAATATAGGATATTTTTTTATTAATTTAATACTACCTATAATGTTAATTTTTAATTTCTTTTAAAGTTTTAAGTTAATAAAACTATTAACCTTCAAAGTTAAAATTATGATTTTCATAAACTTTAAGTTCTAGTAAATAAATTACTACTTTAAACTTGCAATTTAATATCATACATTGACTACAGAACCTGATAAAAGGTATGTCTACCATATATAAATTTACAATTTATAGCCTAATTCAGCCATTTTATCATTGAATAAATGAATTTTTTCAACAAATCATAAAGATATTGGAACGTTATATTTTATATTTGGGATATGATCAGGAATAATTGGATCATCACTAAGATGAATTATTCGAATTGAATTAGGTCAACCAGGAATATTTATTGGTGACGATCAAATTTATAATACTATTGTTACTGCACATGCATTTATTATAATTTTTTTTATAGTAATACCAATCATAATTGGAGGATTTGGTAATTGATTAGTACCCTTAATAATTGGAGCTCCAGATATAGCATTTCCACGAATAAATAATATAAGATTTTGATTACTTCCACCATCAATTACTTTATTAATTAGAAGAAGCTTAATTGAAATAGGAGCTGGCACAGGATGAACAGTTTACCCACCTCTTTCTAATAACTTATTTCATAGAGGAGCTTCTGTTGATATAGCAATTTTTTCATTACATTTAGCAGGTGTATCTTCAATTTTAGGGGCCATTAATTTTATTTCTACAATTCTAAATATACGACCTTCAGGAATATTATTAGAACAAATTCCATTATTTGTATGATCTGTAGGAATCACTGCACTTTTATTATTATTATCTTTACCTGTATTAGCAGGAGCTATTACCATACTTTTAACTGACCGAAATTTTAATACAACATTTTTTGACCCTACGGGAGGTGGGGACCCAATTTTATATCAACATCTATTTTGATTTTTTGGTCATCCAGAAGTTTATATTTTAATTTTACCAGGATTTGGACTTATTTCACATATTATTAGTCAAGAAAGAGGAAAAAATGAAACTTTCGGAACTCTAGGAATAATTTATGCAATATTATCTATTGGCATTTTAGGATTTATTGTATGAGCACATCATATATTTACAGTAGGAATAGATGTAGATACACGAGCATACTTTACTTCAGCAACTATGATTATTGCTGTACCTACAGGAATTAAAATCTTTAGATGATTAGCAACTTTACATGGAGTTAAATTAAAATACTCCCCAAGTATATTGTGAGCATTAGGATTTGTATTCTTATTTACTCTTGGAGGATTAACAGGAATTATTTTAGCTAATTCATCAATTGATATTATTTTACATGATACATACTATGTAGTAGCTCACTTTCATTATGTCTTATCTATAGGAGCAGTATTTGCAATTATAGGAAGATTTATTCAATGATACCCCTTATTTACAGGATTAACCTTACAAAGTAAATGACTAAAAATTCAATTTTTAACTATATTTATTGGAGTAAACTTAACATTTTTCCCACAACATTTCTTAGGATTAAGAGGTATACCACGACGATATTCTGATTACCCAGATTGCTATATAACATGAAATACAATTTCATCTATTGGATCAACTATGTCAATAATTAGAATTTTAATATTTATTATAATTTTATGGGAAAGAATTAACTCAAAACGAGTAGTATTATTTAAAAATAATATAAGAACAAGAATTGAATGATTACAAAATAATCCTCCAGCAGAACATTCCTATTCTGAATTACCTATATTGACTAATTTCTAATATGGCAGAATAGTGCAATGAATTTAAGATTCATATATAAAGTCAATCTTTTATTAGAAATTTCAACATGAGGAATAATAATAACTCAAGATGCTTCATCACCATTAATAGAACAATTAATTTTCTTCCATGACCATACAATCATAATTTTAATTATAATTACAATATTAGTAACATTCATATTAATAAATATTATAAATAATAATTTTATTAATCGATACTTATTAGAAGGACAAAAAATTGAATTTATCTGAACAATATTACCAGCTATTATTTTAATTTTTATTGCATTACCATCATTACATTTATTATACTTAATAGACGAAATTAATAATCCATTAATAACTATTAAAATTATTGGACATCAATGATATTGAAGATATGAATATTCAGATTTCAATAATATTGAATTTGATTCATACATAAAAACACCAGAAACTAGAGAATTCCGATTATTAGATGTAGATAACCGAGTTATTTTACCAATAAATACACAAATTCGAATACTAGTTACAGCAATAGATGTAATCCATTCATGAACTATTCCATCACTTGGAATTAAAATTGATGCTACTCCTGGACGATTAAATCAAGGATTAATTAATATTAATCGACCTGGAATTTTATATGGCCAATGTTCAGAAATCTGTGGAGCTAATCATAGATTCATACCTATTGTAATTGAAAGAATTCCTTTAAATAATTTTATTAACTGAATAAATTTATCATTAAGTAGCTAAAAAGTTATAGCATTGGTCTCTTAAACCAAAAAATAGTAATTAACAAATACTCTTAATGAAAAGAATTAGTTTAAACAAAATAACAATTTGTCAAATTGTAGATATTAATTAATATTCTTTTATACCCCAAATATCTCCTATAATATGAGAAACAATATTTTTAATATTCCTTTTTTTATATTTATATATAAATGTATTAATATTTTGACAAATAAATAAAAATAATAAAATGTCAATTAATAAAAATAATATTAAAATTATAATATGAAAATGATAACAAATCTATTTTCAACATTTGATCCTGCAACATCTATAAAAATATCAGCTAACTGAATCAGATCAATTATATATTTAATAATTATCCCAATATATTATTGAAAAATAAATAATCGACTAACAATTATAATTAAAATAATAAGAAAAAAATTAGACTTAGAATTTAAAACTTTAATAGGAAAATCAAAAAGAATAACATTACCGTTCATTAGATTATTTATATTTATTATAATAAATAATATTATAGGATTACTGCCTTATATTTTTACAAGATCAAGACATATAACTTTTTCATTAACATTAGCATTACCATTATGATTAACATTAATAATTTACGGATGAACTCAAAAAACTAATCATATATTTTTACACTTAATTCCTAGAGGGACACCTCCAATTTTAATACCTTTTATAACTTTAATTGAAACTACTAGAAACATTATTCGACCAGGCTCATTAGCAGTACGATTAACTGCTAATATAATTGCAGGACACTTATTAATAAGATTATTAGGAAACAATTTTATAAATATAAAATTATTCCCAATTATTTTAATTATTCAAATAATATTAATACTATTTGAAATAGCTGTGGCATTAATTCAAGCTTATGTATTTTCAGTTTTAATAACATTATATTCTAGAGAAGTAATTTAATGAAAAATATTAATAACCATCCATATCATTTAGTAGATTACAGACCATGACCAATTACTGGATCAATTGGGGCAATAACAATAACTACAGGAATAGTTTTATGATTTCATAAAAATGAAATATATTTATTTTGATTAGGAATAATAATTAATTTATTAACTATATATCAATGATGACGAGATATCATTCGAGAAAGTACTTTTCAAGGAAAACATACTAATAAAGTTGTAAAAGGATTAAAATTAGGAATAATTTTATTTATTATTTCAGAATTATTTTTTTTCATTTCTTTTTTTTGAGCCTTTTTCCATAGAAGATTGGCACCTACAATTGATATTGGAATAAAATGACCTCCTATAGGAATTGAAACGTTTAATCCTATAGAAATCCCATTATTAAACACTACAATTTTATTAACATCTGGAATTTCCATTACATGAGCTCACCATACATTAATTAATAAAAACCATAATAATACTGTAAAAGCTATTGCTTTAACAGCAATATTAGGAGTAATTTTTACTATACTACAAATATATGAATACATAGAAGCCAAATTCTGTATTAGAGATTCAGTGTATGGTTCTAGATTTTTTATAGCTACAGGATTTCATGGAATTCACGTAATCATTGGAACTACTTTTTTAATTGTAACATTAATACGCACTATAAAATTTCACTTTTCTAACCACCATCATTTTGGATTTGAAGCAAGTGCTTGATACTGACATTTTGTAGATGTAGTATGAATTTTCCTATACATTTCAATTTACTGATGAGGAAGATACTTTTTTATTATAAATATTATATTTGATTTCCAATCAAAAGATCTTAAAAAAGAAAAAGTAATAATAAAAATTATAATATCAATATTAACAGCAATAATACTATCATTAATATTAATTATTTTATGTATAATAATTTCAAAAAAAACAAAAGAAGATCGAGAAAAAATATCCCCATTCGAATGTGGATTTGACCCAAAATCATCAGCACGAATACCATTTTCTATTCAATTTTTCTTAATTGCTGTATTATTTTTAATTTTCGATATTGAAATTGCTATTATTTTACCAATAATTATTACATTAAAATATTCTAACATTATAATATGATCTACAATTTCATTTATATTTATTATAACATTAATTATAGGCCTATATTATGAATGAAAAAATAACATACTAGAATGAACCTAAGGGGTGTAGTTATTTAATAACATTCAAATTGCAATTGAAAAGAACTAATTAAGTCGCCCTTAAAAGTAATGAAGTAAAAATTTACAATTAGTTTCGACCTAAAATTAGAGAAATTCTCCTTACTTATTTAATTGAAGCCAAAAAGAGGCCTTTCATTGTTAATGAAATTATTGATTTAATCCATCCAATTAAAAGAGAAAGTTGTTACTAAAAGAAGCCGCTAACTGTCTTTTAAAGTGGTTAAAATCCATTTTTCTCTTACTTATATAGTTTAACTTAAAACTATTCATTTTCAATGAAAAATTAGAATTTTTCTTATAAGTTCATCTAAAAGAACAATCTATCTTAATATCTTCAATATTAAACTTTAAATTTAAGCTATTTAGACTATAATATAAATAAGCATAAAATAAGTAATAAAAATAAACATAAAAAAACCTTAATTATATTATTTTGAATAATAAAATTAAATTTTCTTAAATAAATATTAAAATAAACTAAAAAATTAGAAAATAAAAATTCCCCTCAACCAAACTCTAAATATTTAATGAAATTTAAAGAAACAATAAAGCCCTTAGAATAAATTATATAACTATTAAAAAAAGGTATAAATCATATAAAACTCAAAAATTCCAAGTAAAAATTATAAACAAAAACATAAATTAAAAAATTATAATATATTAAATTAAAAAAATAACCAAACAAAAATCCAAAAATAATAATTATTAAAACTAAAATTTTTAAATTAAAAGAAATAAGTAATATATTAGGATTAGGAAAAATAATTCAAGACAAGAAAGAACCCTTAATAATTCTTATAAAAGCAACAAATAACATAGAATTTATTATAACATAGTCTTCATTATATAAATTACAAGTTAATAAACCAACATAATTAATTATACAATAATAAATTAAACGTATTCTATAAAAAACAGTTAAACCAACAGAAAAATAAAATAAAAAAAAAACAAAAGAATTGAATCTATAAATATTCATTAATTCTAAAATTATATCTTTACTGTAAAATCCAGATAAAAAAGGCAACCCACATAATGATAAATTAGAAATTCCAAAACAAATTCTTGTATAAGGTAAATTATTAATAAACCCTCCTATATAACGAATATCCTGAATATCATTAACACAATGAATAAATAATCCAGAACATAAAAATAATAAAGCCTTAAAAAAAGCATGAGTCAATAAATGGTAAAAAGAAACTAAAGGAAATCCTATAAATAAAATTCTCATCATCATACCTAACTGACTTAAAGTAGAAAGAGCAATAATTTTTTTTATATCATATTCAAATACAGCCCCTAAACCAGATATAAACATAGTTAAAACTGAAATTAGCAAAAAAAAAGATATATCAAAATAATTAAATAAATAGCTAAAACGAATTAATAAATAAACACCTGCCGTAACTAAAGTTGAAGAATGAACTAAAGCCGATACAGGTGTAGGAGCTGCCATAGCAGCTGGAAGTCAAGAAGAAAAGGGAATTTGAGCTCTTTTAGTAAAAGCAGCTAAAATAATAAACAATATTAACAAAAATCTTCACATACTTAAATAATAGCTATAATAAATAAAATATCATCTTCCATTATTTAACATAATACCAATACTTATAAGAATAGCTACATCCCCAATTCGATTAATTAAAATAGTTAATATACCCGCATTATAAGAATTAAAATTATGAAAATAAATAACTAAACAATAAGAAACTAAACCCAAACCATCTCAACCTAATAAAATTCTAATTAAATTAGGACTAATAATTATCAAGCACATAGAAATTACAAATAAAATAACTAAAAACAAAAACCGTAAATTATTAATATCTGAAATTATATAAGAACCTCTATAATAAATAACCATACAAGAAATAAATATAACTCTACCAATAAATATAAGGGACATTCAATCAAATAGTAATGTTATAACAATAGAACAAGAATTAATATTAATTAATTCTCAATCCACTAATAAAAAATAATCTATATAAATAAAATAAATACCCAATAAATAAAAAATAAACCCCAATAAAAAATAAATTAAAAATCAATAAAAATAAATAATTTAAAGTAATAAATTACACCTATAATACCACAAATTATAATTCTAAAATTAAACTATTTAAATTATACCCATAAAGTAAATAAATCACAATTAAGAAATAAAAAATTCAATGGAATTAAATGAAATAATGCCAAAATAAATTCACGAACATTAGAATTAGAAAGATAATTTAACCCTCCATAAACTTGACCATGTTGAATAATAGAATATATATAAATTCTATAACAACAACTTAAAAAAGAAGATAGGCCTAAAAAAACTCAAGTCACATATCTTCAACCTATTAAACTTTTAATGATTATAATTTCCCCCAATAAATTTAAACTAGGAGGACTTGATATATTATTAATTATTACTAAAAAGTATATTAAAGATATAGAAGGTATAAAAATCATAAAGCCCTTATTAATTAAAATTCTACGACTAAGGCTACGCTCATAAAAAACATTAAATATAGAAAATATACAAGAAGAACATAATCCATGACCCAATATTATAACAAATGACCCCCACAAACCTAAATTGTTACAAGTCATTAATCCACTAATTACCAAACCTATATGAGAAACAGAAGAATAAGCAATTAAACATTTAACATCAATTTGACATAAACATAAAATACCTACAACTACTGAACCAAATAAACTAATAGAAATAAATACAAAATTATAAAAAGTATACATATATATAAATTTCAAAACACGATACAATCCAAATCCCCCTAATTTTAATAAAACTCCAGCCAAAATTATTGAACCAGAAACTGGAGCTTCAACATGAGCCTTAGGTAATCAATAATGAAAAAAAAACATAGGCATTTTAATTAAAAATGCAAAAAATATAGAAATATAAATATAAATATTAATATTCAAAGAAATTAAGTCATAAAACAAAGTAAAATTAACATTATAAATATAAAAAATACATAATAATATAGGTAAAGAAGCAAATAAAGTATAAAAAAGAAAATACAAACCAGCTATAAAACGCTCAGGCTGGTAACCTCAAACATAAATCAAAATAAAAGTAGGAACAATTCTAGATTCAAAAAACAAATAAAAAATAAATAAATTACAACAAGAAAAACACAAAATTAAAAATAACAACAAAGTTAACAAAATAAATATAAATTCAAAATTATTAAAATTACAATTTTTAATACTATATCTAGCAATAAATATTAAAGACAAAATCCAGCATGACAAAACAATTATCCAAAAAGAAACTATATCTAAGCCAAAAGAATAACTCAAAGAACAAAAATAATAATTAATATTATTAAATATAAATAAAAATACCAAAAAAAGAATATTTAATGTAATAAACCATCAATCAAAACACAGAATCATAAATAATACAAACAAAAAATATTTTATCATGATAAAATTGATAAACTTAAAAGTATATCATTACCATGACTACGAATCATGTTAACTAAAATACCCAAACCTAAAGAACCCTCACAAACAGAAAAAACTAAAAACAACATTAAATAATAAAAATCATAATTATAAAAAAAAATAAAAAAAAACAAAGATAAATAAACAACTAAAACTAAAAACTCTAAACTAATTAATATAATTAAAAAATGATTATGAAATAGACAAAAAACTAAAAACCCACCAAAAAATATAAAAATAAGTAAATTAATAAGTTTTAATAGTTTAAAAAAAACAAAGATTTTGTAAATCTTAAATAGGAATTTAACCTTTAAAACTTCAGTAAAAAGAAATACTTATCTTTAATCTCCAAAATTAATATTTTAAATAAACTACTTACTGAAATTATAATAATTACAATATTAATAATAATAACAACAACCATATTTATAATAATTAAACACCCACTAATAATAAGAATTATTGTAATTATAAAAACAATCTTAATTGCCTTAATAACTGGAATAATAATTAAAACCTTCTGATTCTCATATATTATTATAATTACAATAACAAGAGGAATATTAATTTTATTTATGTATATAACAAGAATCGCATCAAATATAAAAATAAAAATAACCATAAAAATAATAATTATTCCTGTTATTATAATAATAATAGCATATCCATTAAATAATAAACTTAAAATAATTAATAATCATGAAATAAGAATTATGATAAATAAATTATTTAATACATCTACATCAATAACCACATTAATTATAATTTTACATTTATTAATAACAATAATAATTGTTTCAAAAATTGTAAATATTAACAGAGGACCTTTACGAATTAATAAATAATGAATAAACCTATACGAAAAACTCACCCAATAATTAAAATCATAAATATATCATTAATTGATTTACCAGCCCCATCAAATATTACATTATTATGAAATTTTGGATCTCTTCTAAGTATATGTCTAATAATTCAAATCATTACAGGACTATTCCTAACAATACATTATACTGATAATATTGAAATAGCCTTTAATAGAGTAATTCATATCTGCCGAGATGTAAACTATGGATGAATAATTCGAAATATACATGCAAATGGGGCATCAATATTTTTCATTTGTTTATATATACATGTAGGACGAGGCATATACTATAGATCATATAAATTAATTATAACTTGAAATGTAGGAATTGTATTAATATTATTAACTATAATAACTGCATTCCTAGGATATGTTTTACCATGAGGACAAATATCCTTATGAGGAGCTACAGTAATCACTAATTTAATATCTGCCATTCCATATCTAGGAAATAATTTAGTAAATTGATTATGAGGAGGGTTTTCTGTAGACAATGCTACATTAACACGATTTTTTACATTACATTTCATTATACCATTTATTATTACAGCAATAATAATTGTTCATCTAATATTTCTACATCAAACAGGAAGTAATAACCCTATAGGAATTAATTCAAATTACGATAAAATCCCATTCCATCCTTATTTTTCAACAAAAGATTTAATAGGGGCAATAATTACACTATTTATATTCATAATTATTGTTTTATTAAACCCTCGACTATTAAGAGATCCAGAAAATTTTATCCCAGCTAATCCATTAATAACCCCCATTCATATTCAACCAGAATGATATTTTCTATTTGCATATGCAATTTTACGATCAATTCCCAATAAACTAGGAGGAGTAATTGCTATAATTAGAGCTATTAGAATTATTATAATTTTACCAATAACAAATAAAAATAAATTTCAAAGAATAGCATTTTATCCAATAAATAAAATAATATTTTGAATATTCACTATAACAATTTTCATATTAACATGAATTGGAGCTCGACCAGTAGAAGAACCATTTATTATAACAGGACAAATTTTAACAATAATATACTTCTTATATTTCATCATTAATCCAATAATAATTAAGCTTTGAGACAAAATCAATTAAGTTAATTAAACTTTAGAAAGTATATATTTTGAAAATATAAAACAATGGTTAAATTCCATTATTAACTTAACTTAAATTAATGAAATATAAATTTAAGTACAAAATAAAAAATAAAGAATAAAACAAAAAACAATTAAGTGACAAAGGTAAAAACCCCCTTCAACATAAATATATTAATTTATCATAACGAAACCGAGGAAGAGTCCCCCGAACTCAAATAAATCAAAAAATAATTAAAACAACCTTCAAATAAAAAAAAATAGAAAATAAATTTATACCTAAAAATATCATAACAGTAATAAAACTTATAAAAATAATATTTATATATTCAGATAAAAAAATAAAAGAAAATCCCACCCCTCTATATTCAACATTAAACCCTCTAACTAATTCACTTTCACCTTCAGCAAAATCAAAAGGAGAACGATTAGTTTCAGCTAAACAAGAACAAAGTCAACAACAAAATAAAGGAAAAGAAAATAATATAAAATAATAATTACAAAAATAAACAAATGCCAAAAAATTAAAACTGAAAACAAAAATAAACATACATAATATAATAATAGATATTCTTACTTCATAAGAAATAGTCTGAGCAACTGATCGAAGACACCCTAATATAGCATATTTAGAATTAGAAGATCAACCAGATAAAGTAACCCCATAAACACCAATACCAGTAAATATTAAAAAAAATAATAAACCAAAATTTATATTATAAACATTAACAACAAAAGGAAACAAAACCCATAAAGAAAAAGACAAAACTAATATAAAAAATGGAGAAATATAATAAATTAAATAATTAGATATTATTGGATAAGTTTGTTCTTTAAAAAAAAGTTTAATACCATCAGAAAAAGGCTGGAAAAGACCCAAATAACCTAATTTATTTGGACCTTTACGAATCTGAATATAACCTAACACTTTGCGCTCTAATAAAGTAACAAAACCAACTGATAACAAAATAAAAACCAAAAGAATTAAATAATTAAAAATAAAAATTACTATTTGTAATTAAAATTACTTAAACAAATTCTAAATTTATTGCACTTTTCTGCCAAAATAGTTATTATTAATCAAAAAATAAATAAATATTAAAAGTAAATGGTCCTTTCGTACTAAAATACTAAATTAAAATTATAGATAGAAACCAACCTGGCTCACGCCGGTCTGAACTCAGATCATGTAAAAAACTAAAAGTCGAACAGACTCAAAAATTTAAGCAACTACACCCAAAAATTATTTTAATCCAACATCGAGGTCGCAAACATTATTATCGATAAGAACTCTCCAATAAAATTACGCTGTTATCCCTAAGGTAATTTTATCTTAAAATCCATAATAAAAGATCAATAAAACAAAAATTATTGAAAAAAAAATTAAAAGTTTAATAAATTTCATAATCACCCCAACTAAAAAATTAAAAAAACAAAAAATTATAAAGAAAACAAGAAGTTTAATTAATCATAAAATTCTATAGGGTCTTCTCGTCCCATAAAAAAATTTTAGCATTTTCACTAAAAAATCAAATTCATAAATTAAAATAAAAAAAGTTAATATCTCATCCAATCATTCATTCAAGCCCTCAATAAAAAGACAAATTATTATGCTACCTTTGTACAGTTAATATACTGCAGCTATTTAATTAAATCACTGAGCAGAATAGACCTAAAATAAAATACAATAGGACATGTTTTTGTTAAACAGGTGGAAATTAAAATTGCCGAATTATTATAAATCAATTTACAAAACTACTAATTAAATCATTATTACAAAAAAAAATAAATTAAATTAATAATTTTAATAAAAATTTAATCTAAAAATAAATAAAAAAAATAATAAAATAAACTAAAACGAAATTTAAGATGGCTGTTATCAAGCCTACTAAAATTATTTATAAATAAATTAATATAAAAAAATAAAGAGCTTATCCCCCATAAAATAAGATTATTAAATTAAAAATAATAAAATCAAAAATTAACATAAAATAATCCTAAATTAAATTTAATTATTAAAAAACTAGATATTTAAATTTGAATAACATATAATAACTAATTCTAATTTAAAAATAAATTTATAACAATAACTTCCAAATAAAATTAAAACATTTAATTTCGAGAAATAATAAAACATAAATAAAAATTTATTAATAAACCCTGATACAAAAGGTACTATAAAAAAATAAGCTTTTAAACAATAAATATAAATCCTTCACAGTACAATAAACTATAATTAAAAAAAACATTTCTATAAAAAATACTAAATAAATTACAAAATTGAATCAAAACAAAAAAAACAAAAAAAAAATAAAAGACTTATTAAAATCAAGTTAAGGTAAATTGCACTACCAAATATATTATTGTAAATAATAAAACTACTATAGATAACTTGAAAACTCCAATTACACATTCCAGTAAAATTACTTTGTTACGACTTATCCCACTTTAAACTAGGCGAGAGCGACGGGCGATATGTACATAATATAGAGCTAAAATCAAAATATAAAAATAAAAATAAATTTACTATCAAATCTTATTTAATAAATTAATCACAAAAAAATAATCCTATTAATAACATTAAATATAACCCATTTCAAGCCTTAACATAAGCTGCACCTTGACTTGACATTAAACTAAAATAAAATTTAAGAAAATAACCCTAATAAGATATTCAATGACAGAGATATACAAACATTAAAATTAAGGAAAAATTCAACGTGGATTATCAATTAAAGAACAGGTTCCTCTGAATAGACTAAATTACCGCCAAATCCATTTAATTTAAAGAACTTAACTATTAATAATATAATTAAAATACAGCCAAAATAATAGGGTATCTAATCCTAGTTTAAAATTAAGCTTTCATATAATCTAAACCAAACTAAATAAAAAATAAAATTTCACTTAATAATTAAAAACAAAAAATCAAAAAAAATAAATATAAATACCTAATCAAAAAAATTAACTTGAATTGAAAGTATAACCGCATATGCTGGCACAATCTTTTATAATTCTTCAAAATTTATCTAAATCTAGAATTACCTAAAAATTTAAAATTAAAATCTACATAAAATTAACCATTTAGATAAAATAAACTAAAATATATATAAAAAAATTAACCAAAAACCAATTAATCATTAGCAAAATTAACTAATTAAATTACATAACATAAACTAAGGATCTTTAAATAACTAATATAATTAAAACATATAAAAATTAATAAATCAACAACCTCAACAAACCATAAAAACATTTTAAAATCAACAATTAAACCAACCTTACAGAATTTCAATATTTAAATTGTCCTTGAACAATTACTCCAGATG